CTGGGGTTAACCCTACAACCGAAAAAAAATATTGAAAGAGTAAATATCCGCCCGCGAAAGTTTTTTGATTTTTTTTTAATCGATATGATAATATAAAAAGCAAAACAAAATAAGGATTTGTTATAAATTATAAATAAGGATTTGTTATACAAAATTTCTATAAATAAAAATAAATAGAAATAATTATCTTTATCTATAATTTATCTATAAATAGAATACATGTTTAGTTAGATATCAAATCAAAACAAGATATACATCTAATAGATTAGATGAAATCTCAAAAAATACCACGATTCAGTATATTATTTATCAAATACATGTATATTCTTTTTAATCGTTTCATTCGCGAGGAGCTGGATGAGAAGAAACTCTCATGTCCGGTTCTGTAATAGAGATGGAATTGAGAAACAACCATCAACTATAACCCTAAAAGAACCAGATTCCGTAAACAACATAGAGGAAGAATGAAAGGAATATCTTATCGAGGTAATCGTATTTGTTTCGGTAAATATGCTCTTCAAGCACTTCAACCCGCTTGGATTACATCTAGACAAATAGAAGCAGGGCGACGAGCAATGACACGAAATGCACGCCGCGGTGGAAAAATATGGGTACGTATATTTCCCGACAAACCAGTTACAGTAAGACCTACAGAAACACGTATGGGTTCGGGGAAAGGGTCTCCCGAATATTGGGTAGCTGTCGTTAAACCGAGTAGAATACTTTATGAAATGAGCGGAGTAGCAGAAAATATAGCCAGAAAAGCTATTTCAATAGCCGCGTCCAAAATGCCTATACGAACTCAATTCATTATTTCGAGATAGAACTGGACTGTAGAAACAAAGGAAAGAGGGTATTGGAGATGAAAAGAAGCAATTGCAGGTTTCTTTTTTTTTTTTGTTTTAGACAAACAATATTTTTTTTTACTTCGCCCTTTGTATTGAAATGTATTGAAAGAAGAGAGTAAAAAAACGATATGATTCAACCTCAAACCCATTTAAATGTAGCGGATAACAGCGGGGCCCGAGAATTGATGTGTATTCGAATCATAGGAGCTAGTAATCGCCGATATGCTTATATTGGTGACGTTATTGTTGCTGTAATCAAGGAAGCAGTACCAAATACACCTCTAGAAAAATCCGAAGTGATCAGAGCTGTAATTGTACGCACTTGTAAAGAACTCAAACGTGACAACGGTATGATAATACGATATGATGACAATGCTGCAGTTGTCATTGATCAAGAAGGAAATCCAAAAGGAACGCGAATTTTTGGTGTAATTGCCCAGGAATTGAGACAGTTAAATTTCAATAAAATAGTTTCATTAGCGCCCGAAGTATTATAAGATCTAAGATGAGATGAGACTGAGATGAGACCATGATATAGTTATAATATTTGAATGAAATAGATTCAATTAATTCGTAGATTGTATCTCACGCATATACCTTTAATAATTAAAATAATTAAAATAATTAATTAATAATTAATTCATAAAAAAAAAAAAAGAACACAAAGAACACGTTGATTATATTAAAATTCAGGGGAAAAAATCATTTTAGTTTATCATGGGTAAGGACACTATTGCTGAGATAATAACCTCGATACGAAATGCTGACATGGATAGAAAAGGAACGGTTCAAATATCATCTACTAACCTCACCGAAAACATTATTAAAATATTTTTACGAGAAGGGTTTATTGAAAACGTGAGGAAACATCGAGAAAGAAACAAATATTTTTTGGTTTTAACCCTACGACATAGAAGGAATAGACAAGGACCATATCGAACTATTTTAAATTTAAAACGGATCAGTCGACCTAGTCTACGAATCTATTCTAACTATCAACGAGTTCCTAGAATTTTAGGCGGGAGAGGGGTTGTAATTCTTTCTACTTCTCGGGGTATAATGACAGACCGAGAGGCTCGACTAGAAAGAATCGGAGGAAAAATTTTGTGTTATGTATGGTAATCTTTCTAATATTCAAATTGTATCCGTAGCTTCCTATTTGTAAAAAAAGAGAGGAGAGGGGGCGGGTTTCTAACATCACTCCTCCTACATTAGTTGATACTTCAAGGGGGTTTTACATGGAATGAAATGGATTCATGAAGGTTTAATTACTGAATCACTTCCCAACACTACCGTACCGGGGGATAAAGTCAAAATTGAAGTAAGTCGTTATGATTCAACCAGAGGTCGTTACTTTAGAGACTCCGCAACAGAGATTCAAATGATTAGGTGCTTTTTTCAACTTCAACATTCCTTTTACCTTTTATAAGGATACAATTCGAGATTTCAAAATTTAAAGAAACTTATTTTCTTCCAATAAGTATATTCGGAATTAAGTTTAAGTTAAGGAATGAAAAATATGAAAATAAGAGCCTCTGTTCGTAAAATTTGCGAAAACTGTCGACTGATCCGTAGACGGGGACGAATTATAGTAATTTGTTCCAACCCAAGACATAAACAAAAACAAGGATAATCTTTCTAAAAAGGACTCT